CCCATCGCTATTACAAAACCGTACGTGAGATTTTCACTTCATACGGCTCCTCGGGGGCCATAAATAAATTTAAAAAGACCAATCCAATCTTATTTATCTTGATATGGTTCTAATATCAATATATATAGTAAAGTCAAAACATATATAGTAAAGTCAAAACCTATTGGAAGATCCCCAATTAAACCAATGGAATTCTGTCTGCTAGATGTTATAATAATAACTAAAAAGCACTTCTGAATTGATCTCGTCCTTTAATAATTTAAATTATTATTTGTTGTGAGTAATAACTTAATCCTTCAATAAAATACTTCTTGTAGAAATCTCAATAGATATTTCAACCCATTCTTTTCGATTACGAAAAAAATTATACATTACATTATTTCATGAAATATAACACACTATCTATATGAATATATGAAAGAATAAAAGGATCTTATTTTTCGTTCTTCTTCTTCTTTCTTAAGAAAGGGGTTAAAAAAAGGATTATTTCGTTCCTGATAGTCATTTTTTTTTATCTGTGGATAGGAGCATACTCTGGATCGGAATCGTGAGGAGTACTACTTGATCATTTCTACCAACTTAAAGCCCCAATTAGTATTCTTTTTATGTTATGAAAAATACCCTTTTGGATTGGATAATTTACATAAAAAATCCCTATTACTAATCCTTTCTGTATTTTGGTGTTCCTAATCATCCACTTATTTATTTTTTTTTATCAACCATCCGTTATAGTACTGCATAGAAACGATAATAAAAAAAACTATATATGGTTGATCTTTTGATCCCGCTTCAAGCTAGGATGACTAATCAACCAATCTTGGGGTAAAGGTTTTGCTTATCTTTATTTTCTTTTCATTCTTGTACATAGGAGATGAGACTCCATTTTTTTACTGCTAATTTAGAAGCTGTTTTCTTTCACTCATATAACTATCTGATTTAGTTCATCAACCTGAATAATGAATAAAACAATGAAGATTTCTATTCAATTTCTTTACTAAAAAGAAAGAAGTAAAGAAAAGTTTATGGTTAACCGAATCGCACGTAGAGATATTGATAACACACAAAGAGTTAGTGGAATTTCATAACTAATTGATTGAGCCGCAGCCCGTAGACCACCTAAAAAGGAATATTTATTATTTGATCCATATCCTGACATAAGAAGTCCGATGGGAGCAATACTTGAAATGGCAATCCATAAAAAAACACCGATATTGAGATCAGATAAAACAAGGTGATAGCTAAAAGGAATTACTGAATAACTTAGTAAAATGGATATAACTGCTATAGAGGGTCCTATACTGAATAAACGAGTATCCCCTCGAGACGGGAGAATATTCTCTTTGAAAATGAGTTTTGTGCCATCGGCTAGAGCTTGCAGAATTCCCAAAGGACCAGCATATTCAGGTCCAATACGTTGTTGTATTCCTGCGGATATTTCTCTTTCTAACCACACAATTACAAGTACACCTATTGTAATTCCCAATACAAGACTAAAAATAGGTACAAGCATCCATATGATTCCATAGAACTCTTTGAAGGATTCCAATCTGGAAAAAGAATTGATAGCTTGTACTTCTGTTGTATCAATTATCATTTCAACGATCTACTTCTCCCATAATGATATCTATACTACCTAGTATTGTCATAATATCAGCCAATTTCATCCTTTTAACTAACTGAGGAAGAATTTGCAAATTGATAAAACCGGGCGGTCGAATTTTCCATCTCCAAGGAAAACCACTCTGATCTCCTATTAAAAAAATGCCCAATTCTCCCTTTGGGGCTTCCACTCTTACATATAGTTCTTGCTTCGGCAATTCAAAAGTGGGGGAAGGTTTTTTACTAATGAATCGATATTCAAAATCATTCCATTCTGGATCCTTTTCCCTATCAAAGGATCGGATTTCTAAATTCTCATAGGGTCCCCCTGGAATTCCTTCAAGAGCCTGTTGAATAATTTTTACAGATTCGGTCATTTCACTGATTCGGACTAAATAACGAGCTAATGAATCTCCTTCTTTTTGCCACTGAATTTCCCAATCAAATTCGTCGTAAGATTCATAATGATCAACTTTACGAAGATCCCATTGTATTCCAGAAGCTCGTAGCATCGGTCCTGATAAACCCCAATTTATAGCCTCTTCTCCACCAATAATGCCTACTCCTTCAACTCGTTCTAAAAAAATAGGATTCCGTGTAATAAGTTTTTGATATTCAGAAACCGCTGTTAAAAAATAATCACAGAAATCTAAACATTTATCTATCCATCCATGGGGTAGATCAGCCGCTACTCCTCCAATACGAAAAAAATTATGCATCATTCTCATACCGGTGGCAGCTTCAAATAGATCATATACTAATTCTCTTTCTCGGAAAATATAGAAAAAGGGAGTTTGTGCACCAATATCTGCCATAAAAGGGCCAAGCCATAAGAGATGAGAAGCTATACGACTCAACTCTAACATAATTACTCTGATATAACTGGCCCTTTTAGGTACTTGAATATTCCCCAACTGTTCTGGTCCATTTACAGTTATTGCTTCTGTGAACATAGTCGCTAAATAATCCCAACGTGTTACATAAGGCAGATATTGTATAACTGTTCGGTTTTCCGCAATTTTTTCCATCCCTCTGTGTAAATAACCCAATATTGGCTCACAATTAATAACATCTTCACCATCTAGAGTAAGGATGAGCCGAAGAACACCATGCATTGATGGGTGGTGAGGTCCCATATTGACTATCATGAGGTCTTTTCTTGTAGTTGTTACGTTCATAGGTTATTCCTCGATTCATTCTTTCATGAATTGCTGAAAACGAAAAGAAGTTCATCCAAATTCAAGATCTAGTAAATCAAATAATTCAAGTTACCTTTCAATTTAACGAGTTTTTGATTCCCGAATATCCAGCCGACTAATTAATTCTTTATACCTTCCTTTGCTCTTCTTTGACAAATAAGCCAGAAGTCGTTGCCGTTTTCCCAGGATTTTACGTAAACCTCTCTGAGATAAATAGTCTTTTCTGTGCAATTCCAAATGTGAAGTAAGTCTTCGTATCTTATTGGTGAAGCTAAATACTTGAAATTCAACAGACCCACTGTTTTCTTTTTTTTCTTCTTGTGAAATAACGTAAATAAATGAATTTTTTACCATAAAACGGAACCTTCTCTCCTTTTTTTTACAATTCAAAAAAAAAATTTTACCAATCGGTAAGAATAATGCTACTAATTTTTAGTTTGTATATACAAGAATCTTAATTTGTTTATGAACTCGTAAAAAAAAAAAATAAAAAAAAAAAAAAAAAAAAAAAAAAAAAAAAAAAAAAAAAAAAAAAAAAAAAAAAAAAAAAAAAAAAAAAAAAAAAAAAAAAAAAAAAAAAAAAAAAAAAAAAAAAAAAAAAAAAAAAAAAAAAAAAAAAAAAAAAAAAAAAAAAAAAAAAAAAAATGGATATTGTATTGATACGTACATTGAATTAGTATTCAGATATCAAATGGAATGGAAAATAATGCATGGATACATCTCTTTCTTTCATATATCAGATAGGGTAGGTATTATTAACAAATTTACAATCGTGGATACATATGTATCCTTACCATACTAAAATGACTGCTATTATTAGCATCAAACCAATATCGATTCATACAAGCTAAATCTTCTAATCGATAATTAGGCCAAAGAAAGAGCTTTAATTTAATTAGTTTATTTTTATCTCTTTTGCTTTTATCCAAAACTTCACTACAGTTTTTTATGTATTTGAAAAATACTGGATTGTTATGTATAATATTTCTATTCCTCGAATAGAAAGAAATTAGAATTCTTAATTTTCTTCGCCGCTTAGTGGATAAAATTTTTTCAGGAACAAACAAATCAGAATGATTTTTCTCCCTATTTTCGGGCATTATTTGATGTCTTCCAATGGATTTATCAAAATTTTTCTTATCGCTATAGCTTTTTTCTCGGTATCTTTGATTAATTGAAGGCTTACTCTTATGAACCAATGAAATATTTATCGTTTGATAGATAAGAAATTGTCCATCATTTTTTATAGAAAAACGAACTGGTTCGATAATTAATATACCCTTTTTCATCAATTCTGTAAGAGTTAAATCTTTTTGAATCATCAGAATATCCAAACTCATTTCCCCCCTTTGAATAGAGGATATAGCAATTTCTTTTGGATTTATCAATCTAAGCAGGAGACAATATACTTTGATATTATTGATCATTCTTTGATTTAAAGAATCATCCCATCTCAATTGAAAACGTAAATACCTTTTTAGGAAGAAATCAAGTTCTGCTTCTGTGTTGCTCTTGTATTGCTTTTTCTTTCTACGTTTTTTCATATTCGAGCTTGCATAATCTTCTTCAATATCTTTTTCTTGGTTTGAGAGAACCGATCCAAGATTCTCTTGGTTTTGTGCATCTGATTCAAGATTTCCTTGGCCTGTAGATTCTTTTTCTTCTTGATTTCGATTCTCTAATTCAATAATTTTTTTTTCATTTGATAATAGAAAAGGATCCCCTTTTCTCTTTCTATTGAGATTTTGATTTTCACTAACATTTTCATTTCTATTCAAATTTACAAGAAGTAATTTGATTGGTATGATCCACGGTTTCATTTTATATGCATTATAAAATAGGATAAATTCTGGGAAGAACCAAAGTTTCAGATTCGATATGGGACGACTTAGTATTTCTTCATTCATTCCCATCCAATCAAAAAGGTTTTTTTTTTTCTTGGACGGTTGGATTCCTTGATTAGGATAGATTGTAAGATAAGAAAGACCTTTTTTAGTGATTTTGTCAATCAGTTGATAATTATTAACCCCAGCCTTAGTATTCTTATTACTATTTGTATAGATCCAGGACTCAATGTCAACTTTTTTTCTAAGACAAAAATGGAAAATTTTCCAATCAAAATATTTTCTATCTGAAAATTTCTTCAGATTCATAATATCATCTGTTCCTAGATAATTATTAATAGGAATAAGACCTCCTGACATATTAAATAATATCCCCTTATATATATTGTAATCATAAGCAATTTTGTCTTTATTTTTTATACTTAATGGTGATATATAAATATATGAATGCTTCTTATTCTCATAATTAATAGATTTAGATGAAAAAAGGTCATACCTATAGTGTTTTTGAAAGTTATATTTTTGATTCGCAACTGAATTTGCTTCAAAATCGTTTAATTTTTTGTAATGAATTAATTGGTCTGTTTTTTCATCTGAATACCTTTTGTTTAAATCTTTATTCTGATCCATACGTTGTTGAGTGATTTTAGTTCGCCATTTTTGGGGTACTAAACGATACCATCTAAGTGGGGATAAATCATATTGATAATTAACTCTTAACCAGTTTTTCCATTGATTAATTCCAGAATTAAAAAGATTTTTCTGCCGTAATTCAGAATGAAATATTTCTTGTTCTTGGAAATAATTCTTTATTTCATTCTTAAGAAAAAGAGAAGTTCCCTGATATTCAAGAGCATATCTTAACTTAGACAAGTTAATAAGTTGGGTTTGGTATAATTTGTAAAATACATATGCTTGTGACAAGGAGGATAAGTCAAAAAGAATTTTGGAATTCTTATTACTAATATCAAAAGGAGACTTTTTTATGGTCGAAATAAAGCGAAGTGTATTTTTATTTATTTTATTAATTTTTTCTTTATTTGTTTCATTATTGGAAATATGTTTATCAATAATCTTTTTTGATAATTCAAAAAAAAGTTGTGTATTGATCCTTGGAATATAAATGATAGATAGAACGATATCTATATATATCCTTTCAATTAAAAATAGTATAAAAAAATATGATTTACGGGTGACTCGAACATTTCTTCTTTTTACTTTTTGCGAAATAGTTTTTAGCGGTGGTTCTAGTTTATCAGGAGAACTTTTTTTATTAGAACTAATAGTTATTTTATTATTATTTAGTTCTTCCGGAGTTAAAAATCCTTTCTTCTTATCTTTTGTAATTTTATCTATTTGATTTCTGATTGTAGTTGTTCTATCAGCCAGATCTTTCATTTTTTTTTCTGTTAATGAATAATCTTTCAAATTCATAAATCTAATTGGAATGGACAATTCGTGAACCATTTGATTACTCATTATCGAATCTTTTTCTTTTTTAGTTTCATTCAATTCAGATATTTCTTTTAATCCAAAGAATAGAAGTGGATTTTTTTTTGAAAGTTCTTTTATTATTCTTTTTATAAAGAGAATACTTTTGATGACCCGTTTTTTTGTTTCTTTTGATATGTTTAGAAAAAATTTTGTTCTTTCTTTTAAAAACTGTATAATTAGAAAAGACTTCTTTTGCAATTTTAGAATTTTTTTTTTGAGTTCTTTAAAAATGGGTTCAAAAAATGAACGTCTTTTTCGGGGAGAACCAAAAGGAAGTTCAGTTTCCATCCCCCAAACTGTTAAAAAACAAAAATCGTTTTTTTGTCCTTTCTTTTTTGGTTTCAACAGATTTTTTTGAGGGGATCGTAGCTTAGCCCTGTGCCAAGGTTTAAGACAAAAAGGAAATAGAATCTTTATCTGAATACCGTCTGTCAACCAATTTTTTGGAAATTCTGTTTCTGATAATTGAACACCATTATAGGTACATTTAACATGCATTTCTTTTTTCCAATCGTTTAAGTCTTCGGACCATTCGGGAAATTGAAATAATAACATACGAACTATATTTTTAGCTATTATCAATGAAGGTAATAAAATATATTTTCTAATAAAGGATTGGCTTACTAATATGGAACCTCTTATTACTTGAGCAAAGAGAATGCTATCCCAGGCTTCTGCTATTTCTATTCGTACTTTCTCTTCTCTTTTGTATTCTTCTCTTTTTTTTTCCTCTTTTTTTTTCTCATTTTCTTTTCTCTTTTCCTCTGTATAATCTGAAATTATTAACTTTTTTGTTTTCATCGATTTTTTAAAAATGGATTTCATTAACTCAGAGATATTAAAAGAAAAAAAAGGTTTGTCTATTCTGTCCAAAAAAAGAGGGGAATGCACATTTGCTTGAACTAGTTCCCAGGTAACAGTTTTACGTCTTTGAGCACGCATAGATCCTTTGATTATGTCTCGACGAAAATCTGATTGTTGCGAATAACGTATCAAAGCCACTTCGTCTGCTTGATCAGGATTATCAGTATTTGGGGTATTAGTATCCGTATTTTCTTGTTTATCAGTAAAAATTACTACACGTTTGGCTTTTCTTGAACGAATCTGATGATCCGCTGCTACGTTTTCTTCATTTTCTAAACCTTCCTGTTGTTCGAACTCATCGATTAATTTGTATGACCATCGAGGAACTTTTTTACCGATTTCTTTTATTCCAATAGAATTTTTTCTAATTCTTTTAGCTTTGGGATCAGTTATAACTGGATTGAATAAAAATTTTAAAATTTTTATTTGATCTTCTAAATCAATTTTTTCTTGTTCGTCTTCTGGAAATGCAAAGAAAGTTTTTTCTTTTGATAGTGAAT